TAATATATTAATTAATATAATAAGTTTTATCTTTTCTCCTACCTTCAGAAAAAAAGGCATGTCCGCTGTTATTAGATATTATAATTTTCTGAAAGGTAACTATCCCGCTTTCATATAAAAATTTATATAGAATCTTTGAAAAAGACTTTTTTCATACTTCAGAAAAAAGAAAAAGACTTACTGTCTTTAGGATCTGATGCTACACCGCTGCTCAATACCTTAGGGGATCTACTCTATTACATAAGTAGATTCCTAAGATTTATCTCATATTATGATATAAATAAACAGCTCTTGTTGTATCGGTCCAAAACCTTTCCAATTGATCTTTACGGTGCTTCCTCTATCAATTAAATCTTTTTTTTTATCCATAGAGAAAGAAAGTATTTAGGCATATCTAGTCTTCACTTGATATTTCGATCTATGAAGTTTATTTTTTTGCTACAGCTGATAAAAAATCGTTTTAGACGATGCTTATGTAGAAAGCCCTTTTTTTTGTTTCTAGTATTTCATTGACTAGCGTTCGTTCTTTTTTTCTATAGTGGAGATAGTCGCACGTAATGACAGATCACAGCCATATTATTAAAAGCTTGTGGTAAAAAGGGGTTTCGTTCTAATGCCCGAAAATAATATTCTAAAGCTTTGGTATGTTCCCCATTACTTGTGTGGATAAGGCCTATATTATAGAGTATATAACTTCGATCATAGGGGTCAATTTCTAGTCGCATAGCTTCATAATAATTCTGTAATGCTTCCGCATAATTTCCTTCAGATTGAGCCGACATCCGTTACGGTCGTCATTCGCTTTAACGAATTCTCCGTTTCAGAACCGTATGTGAGATTTTCATCTCATACGGCTCCTCCTTTAGGTGCATAATGAAAATCATATATGGAAAAATTTGATGTCATTATGAACTAAGCGGGGCTAATGTTTTTACAAGAAATCCCTAGCCAACCTTCTTGCAAAAGACCTTTTCTTACTACCAAGTGGGTTCATGCTAGATAAAAATAAAAAAGGAAACTCTCAAAATTTCTTTGTTTTCAACGCCCCTAAATTTCCAGGAATTAGTCACTTCAACAGTCTTCAATGGTTATACGGGTATCCAAAGTACGAACGAGATGGATGTTTATTGTTCCAACCATTTTAATTAGTCCCAATCCCAAAGAAGAAGAAGAAAGAAAAGGAATCATTTTAAAGAAAGTTTTCGTGTTGTTGATTTCTCGGCGTAGTGCTTCTTCCCCCATGCCTCCTATTCGTATATTGTATTAGTGTCGTAGGATTGATCTGTAATACGGGAATCATAGGTCAAAACCTTTTGCTCAATACTAGAATTCACAATTGAAGCATCTTAAGGCTGCATTAATCGTGGATACATGACAGAAGGGATTGTTTTTTTTATATTATAAACTTCACCTTCAAAAGCGTAGATTTTTCTTTCAATACTCGTTTTTCTTTCTATTCCAAATCGGCGAGAAATAAAAAAAAATAATGATAATCAAATCGCACCATCTCTGTAATAAGTAAATGCCTCTTTTTCTCCGGAAGTTGTCGGAATGACTCGTAATAAGATATCTGCTACAATTGTAAAGGTTTTATCAATAAAATTTCCATTTATACGCGATCTTGGCATAGGTAGTAATCCATTCTATAACTCTTTTGATTTCCTTTACCTTTTCTTTTGTGAAAAAATTTTCTCACAAACAAAGGAATTGTATAGTACGAACTAACATAAAAGCGGACTCGTTAACTCGTTAAAATAAAAAAACCTTCTATCTACTTCCAATTTTTCCGGTGAAAAAAGGTATCTATTAACCAAAATCTAAAAAAAAACGATGAATAACTCGCTATTCACCCAGGTACTCAGCCATAATCCTGATGTCGGAGAGATGGCCGAGTGGTTGAAGGCGTAACATTGGAACTGTTATGTAGACTTTTGTTTACCGAGGGTTCGAATCCCTCTCTTTCCGTACTTTCAACTAATTCACCAATCTTATGTGATTGACCACAATGTATCAAATAAAAAAAAAAAGAATAGATATAAAATCTACCTTGTTTTGCTTTTGAAATAGATTTCTATTCCTAATTTATTTGATATGGAAAATGATGGGAAGAGCAAACAAGGGGTCCAAACCTCCTTACCAATCTATGATACATGAATAGGAAAAAGATTCCCCGAAAAAATCCCTTACCTTGTGCCTTTTTAATCAAAAAAGAGGGCAAAGGGGAGTTGTCCGAACTCTTGTTTTTCGTTATTTTTTTTTTTACTTAAGTTAGGTTTATTAAGTCTGTCGAGAGTAATATTCTACGACAAGCAATTCATTTATTTTCAAACCGACGTATTTCCTATCTATTATTTGATTGACTAACCCTTCATATTGGAATGTGTGAAGAGTCAGATGGTTTGGCAATTCCTCGAGGGCAGATGAATCAAGAAGATTTTGAACCAAAGTTCTAGAATTTTGTTCATCCTTCACTGTAATAATATCTCGGGGTTTGCAGCGATAACTTGGTATATCAACTATACGCCCATTAACTAAAATATGTCCATGGTTAACTAATTGGCGCGCTTGAGGAATAGTCAAAGCCATACCCAATCGAAAAAGGATGTTATCCAAACGCATTTCAAGTAATTGTAGTAAAACTTGACCTGTTGACCCTTTGGCTTTTCCGGCGATACGAACATATTTCAGTAATTGGCGTTCTGTAAGACCATAATGAAAACGCAATTTTTGTTTTTCTTCTAAACGAATACGATATTGAGATTTTTTTCCGGAGCGTGATTGGTTTCTAAGATCGCTTCCTGCCTTAGGCCTTTTACTAGTTAGTCCCGGTAAAGCCCCCAGACGGCGTATTTTTTTAAAACGAGGCCCTCGGTAACGTGACATAAAGACTCCTTTTTTTATTGAAATTGTACAAAACTAAACAAAATTAAAACTGAACTAAATGATAATGATAAATGACGTGAAATCCACTTCAATAAACTATTGGAATACAAAGAGTAAGAAGATATATTCTCTCAATATACAGATTTATTTTATTGTATATACAATATATATAAATAAAATAAATCACAAAAATTTTCCTTTTTTTTTTCTTTATTTATTTTGCAAAGATCTCATTTACCCAATATATATTCCTATATGGAAGTTTATATGACATAATATAAATAGAGTGGTAACTCGTGGAAAAAGGTGAAAGAAGTCTTTTCAATCTTCTTTTATTTTGAAAGTACGTTAAAAATCATGTAAAAAAACTAAAAAATATGGAAAAGCCCGCTATCGGAATCGAACCGATGACCATCGCATTACAAATGCGATGCTCTAACCTCTGAGCTAAGCGGGCTCAAATAAAATAGCGCATGCATACAAATTCACTAAACTACTAGATCGTATCAATTAACTATTCTATTCATATTTTTCCTTATCTATTTAGAATTAATCATATTCTATATATTCTAGAATAGAATATAGCTCAACTAGTGACTATCATTAAATAAATAAAACATAACCTTAATTAATTAATAGGTTTTAGCAATATATCGACTTTCTAATTTTTATTTCATTAGTTTCGAAATAAGAAAATCTTAATTAGATCAGAAATATTTTTTTTAAGTTAAATGATATCTAATTTGAAATTCTTGTTTTTTTTTGTTCTAACCTCATGCTATTATTATTATTTTATATGTTTTGTCTTTTTATTTTATTTCTAATATTATAGAATTATTCGAATTAATATTCGAAATGAATATTCAAATAGAATTTTTTAGAATTATTAGAATTTAAAATCCACGAAGTAGACTTAGAATTTTTTTCCATTGTAGAATTCTAAGTTTCAATAATAATCATAAATTTCTTTTTATGGAAGTTAAAAAAAAAAAAAAAAAGAATCGACCGTTCGACTATTTCTTCCAATTTAAGACAAAGATGATAAAAGGAAGAACATATATATGTTATGTAATATATAACCATATTGAATTGCAAATAAAAAAATGATAGAATCTTTGTTGATTAGATTAAATCAATATGGATGGGGCTAAAAAAAAATTAAAAAAGATACCAAAGAAATAAAAGAAGTATCTATATGTAATGAATTCCAAGGTTTCGGCATAAGAAAAAGTGGAAAGACATCATAATGAGATCCTAATCTCAAAGCAAAAAGGGGATATGGCGGAATTGGTAGACGCTACGGACTTAATTGGATTGAGCCTTGGTACGGAAACCTACTAAGTGATAACTTTCAAATTCAGAGAAACCCTGGAATTAACAATGGGCAATCCTGAGCCAAATCCTGGTTTACGCGAACAAACCGGAGTTTAGAAAGCGAGAAAAAGGGATAGGTGCAGAGACTCAATGGAAGCTGTTCTAACAAATGGAGTTCACTACCTTGTGTTGATCAAATGATTTACTTCATAGTCTGATAGATCCTTGGTGGAACTTATTAATCGGACGAGAATAAAGATAGAGTCCCATTCTACATGTCAATACTGACAACAATGAAATTTATAGTAAGATGAAAATCCGTTGACTTTTAAAATCGTGAGGGTTCAAGTCCCTCTATCCCCACCTCTACTCCCCCAAAAAGTCTGTTTGACACCTTACCCTTTTTTTTAGTTATTCAAGAATTCATTATCTTTTTTCATTCATCCTACGCTTTTACAAACTATAATTTATTTTCTTATTATATACAAGTCTTGTGGGATATATCATCCACGTACAAATGAGAAAGAACTCTAGATTTGAATGATTTAGAATCTATATCATTTTTCATTTTAAAACTTAGAAAGTCTTCTTTTCGAAGATCCAAGAAATTCCCGGTCCAAAACTTTTTTCATTTACTACTTTTGCGTTTCTTTTAATTGACATAGACCTAAGTCATCTAGTAAAATAAGGATGATACTTCGGTAATGGTCGGGATAGCTCAGTTGGTAGAGCAGAGGACTGAAAATCCTCGTGTCACCAGTTCAAATCTGGTTCCTGGCATAGGATTTATTAATTTTGATAAG